GTCCACTACCACTATTTACGTAATAAATCTAAAAAAGATTATGATAAACCTATAAAAAAATTTAAACTAAAAATAGAAAATTTTTACGAATGGGATCGAGAATCATTATTAATTCGACACAAGAAAGGGTTGTGGAAAATTCCGTTTCTTGTGTCAAGGACTAGTAGACGAACAATCCCCCCTAAAATCCTTTGTTCCTCTCATTTATACTTTGGTTTATATTCTCCGCTTATTTATCTTTTGTTTTGATTCTATTCAAATATAAAACTATTGATTCGTTCTATATCATACCGTTTGAATTTGGATTGAAAAAACAAAGAAATAAAGAAGAGTTAAGTAAAATCAAATAGTCTTCTTCACAATATACTATGACCAGTAATGCGGTATAAGTAATTCCCGAAATCCGGTAGAAGAAAGAATATAAACAAGCAAAATTTTTTTGATTATACATAATTACATAACATAATTGCCAACAAAAATTTGTTTATTTTTAGAGCTTGATGTTGATAAATCCGCGGATCTAGAAATTCATTTCGGACAATTGAACCTTCTCAAACTGTTTCTTTTTAAGAACCAAAAAGATTTGTGCCAAAATAACAGATGCCAAGAATAGCAAAAGACCTTGGACACGTAATGGATCTTGAAGTACTATTTCCGCATCCCCCTGACCAAATCCACCCACATTAGGATTACTCGTTAATGGTTGATCAAGTTGGATGGATTCGCCCTCTGAAACAAGAAGTTCCGGTCCTGGAGGGATAATATCAACCACTTGACGTCCATCCGATGCATTCGCTATGGTTATTTCGTACCCCCCCTTTTCTTTTCGTATGATTTTGCTTACTATACCTGCTGCTGTAGCATTATAAACATTATTGTTACTCTTGCTCCCGTCGGGATAAATCTGACCCCTTCCCCTGTTCCCGCCTACGTATATGGGATATTTTAAGAAGTGAACATCTTTCTTAGTAGCGGGGTCCGGGGAAAGAATAGGAAAGGTGATTTCACTATATTTCTGACCAGGAACAGGACCTATCACAAGAATATTTTTTTTAGTGGGGCGATAGCTCTGAAAAGACAGATTTCCTATCTTTTCTTTTATCTCGGGCAAAATACGATCGGGAGGGGCTAATTCAAACCCCTCGGGTAAAATAAGAACAGCCCCTACATTCAAAGCTCCTTTTTTACCATTAGCAAGAACTTGTTTCAGTTGCAGATCATAAGGAATTCGAACAACTGCTTCAAATACAGTATCAGGAAGTACCGCTTGTGGAACCTCGATATCCACGGGTTTATTAGCTAAATGGCAATTGGCACATACAATACGGCCAGTCGCTTCTCGTGGATTTTCATAACCCTGCTGTGCAAAAATGGGATATGCATTTGAAAGGGGTGCCTGGGTTATTATATATATCATGAGCGATACGGAAATGGATCGAGTAATCTCTTTCTTTATCCAAGAAAAGGTATTTTTAGTTTGCATGGTCCAATCATTGATCCCGAAAATTTATACAATAAAATTAGGCAGGTCGCTAGTATAGTTCCCTATCTATAATTTTGCTATTTACTTAAATATAAATAATTTTACTGGAATATTGAAGGAATCCCTTGGATGGGTAGAAAGAATAAGTACAATTTTGAATGTTTTGCTTATCCACAAAGTAACAAATATTATAATTGGATCGTTCAATCATTTTTCAGTCATTCATTGAATGATAAATCACTACAAGTGAAGGAGATACACGATTTAAATAACGAAAGATCCAATATTTAAAAATTGTATCTAAAATGACTGGAAAAGTAGAAACAAGACCGGATATAATTTGATCATTATGAGCAAATCCAAAATCTTTGTAGACAGAGCCAATCATTAGTTCCCAACCGTGGGGCGAATGGAATCCTATACATAAATCAGTTAATAAAAGAATAGAAAAAGCTTTTATTGTGTCGCTTAAGTTATATAGGAATTCTTGAACCCAAGAGTTAAGAATAGCAAGTTCTTCATTACCTATAATAGAATAACCACTTAGAATAACGAAACAGATTATATTTGTCGAGAAGTGTAAAATTGTATGCGTGCGATCCTCATTGTGCATCTTGATCAATTGGATCGTTTCTTTGTAGATTTCGATGCGAGGCTTTTGTAAATGTGCTTCCGGGTATTCCTTTAACATTTCGTCCAAACGTAGGAGTTCCTCTAAGTCTATGAATTTTTTTAGAATACTCTTTTCTTGAATATCATTCAAAAAGATTTCGGATTGCCTAGTATTCCACCAATTTGTAACCCAAGATTCCAGACTTTTATTAAATGAGAGAGAGATCCACCAAGGCAAAAATACTATAGATGCAAGATATAGAAGGGAAATTAATACTTTCTTTTTTGCCATTTTTTCGTCTGTGAATTTTTAAATTTTTACTGAACGCACCTCGTTCGTCGACTCTATACGATACTAATATTTCTATCAAGCATAAGTTCTATTACAAGTTATCGAGCCCATGAATCTATTTCCTATTTTTTTTGTGATTCAGTACAGTGGTTAGTCCTTGAATTTAGAAAGAATACAGAAATAGAATAAGAAAAAGCCCACTTCAAATTAATAGTAGTCGGATTGCGAGACGAAAGAACTCCCGTTCTATCAAAATATCAAATATTTCTAAAAAAAAAAATTCTTTACTTTATTATATTATGATTTATTATGAAATGTTTTGTTTTAATATATGATGAATCTAGTATTTAGATTTGTTGCTGAATTGAGTTAAGTGGGTTTACATACGCATAAAAAAATTGTGGACACAAACAATTTTGTTTTAGAATTATTTCGTAGCGTTTGCTTTGGTTCGAATAAGCGTTCTGAAGAAACTTCAGTTAAGTTATGCTATATAAAAAAACGAGGATTCTTGAGTTTTTTCTCTCTTGCAAAGTATTCATTCTTCAGTTCCTTTTTTCAAAATACTTCAATTGGTACACGCAAGAAATAGGCCAATTCAGCAGCTTTTTGCTCAATTTCTCGTGGAGTCAAATTCTCATCAGTACGAGTCAAGGGAATGGCCCCCTGGCCTTTGATTTCCATATAAAGGACACGACGAGCATAAATACCTTCTTTAATTTCTATTCTGATGGACTGAATGTCTTTCATAAGGAATCGGAGGAATATGCGACGATTTTTTCCAGGAAATCCCCAACGAAAAATACACACTACGCCCTCTTTTATATCGAATCGATCATAACCACTACCTACATTCCACGAAATTGTGCACCACAAATAGGAGCTAATAAAAAGACCTGCGATCCCATAGAAAGACATCACGATCCCTTGTGGAAAAAAAATTATTTGCTGAGAAGGAAATAAAGATATAAAATTCCTACCAAAATAACTGGACGTTCCAACCAATAAAAACCCTAATGAACCTAAAAAAAGAATAAAGGCCCAGCAGAAATTACTTGTTTTTCGGGACCCCGCTATAAGTTCTATCCATATACGTTCTGATCGCCAACTCATACTATAACTAGACCTAGTTGCATTTTATTGGAATTGGGAGAATAACAAAAATAAATTTTATTTTACTTTTTTTTGTTTCCGAAGTAACTCTCATCAACCAGCACTATTATGATGTGAACGTTTAGGGGTAATTCATCGAATTTCTTAGGTCCAAACTAAAATAGTAACATCCCTTTCACATGATTTCCGAATACATATAGATATATTGACTTTACATTTCAGAAATTCTCCCCGATCCCGATCTATTTGAAAATAGTGATAATTCATTTACCCATAATATCATGTTTATACATACATAAGAGCTTATGACCGAAGGAAGCCACATGTTATACCATATTCTACTAAATAGATATCCGTGTTATGATCCAAGTAAGTCTTGAAAAAAAAAAGATTCGTCCTTATTGTATCTAAAAAATCTTGTTTTTTTGAACATAAAGAGATAAAGAAGCCATTGCAATTGCCGGAAATACTAAGCCCACTAAAGGCACAAAAATTGAGGGGAAGCTGTTGAGAGTTATCATAGAATGGGTACCTCGATTTAATATTTGTACCTGTTATTTATTGTTATATTTATTGTTTTATATTAAAATTTTAACTTTATCCTTATATTGTTATAAAGATATATTATAATTCATATATAATTGTTATATTATACTAAGTATACCTAAGTGAGTATATATACTTAATAGGGAGTATATAAGTATATGTTTTAATAAATATATATTAATTAATAAAATCCAATAAATATGTAAATAAATGGACCTATAAATCTTTCTACATGTTTCTACATGAAATATATGTATGATAATCCACCCTTTATATTATTCGTATTATTAGTTATTATCTTGTTCTTGTCTTATAAATTTAATAATTTTATAAAATTTACTAAAGAAAGGATTTATTACAAATTCTCAAAGAATTCATTATAATAATACGACCCAACAAAAAGGATTTTTAGTGGGGGGTGATTTTTGGGAGATATAGAAAGATGCAAGACCTTGTTAACCAATTTCACGGAAGAAAGAATTCACTCTTTTATTTTTTTTAATAGGGATTTCCTGGTTAGTAACCAGGAATATCGATAAAAAGATGATCTGGATGATTCTTTCTACAATTAAATCTTATGTTACCAAAGAAAAAATCCATTCTTCGTATTTTTACTTTGATTCCTATATTTGATTCCTATAAATTAAATAACTACTTGATCACCACACATAAAAAATTTTATTAAGTTTTAATAAATTAATACTCTTATTAAATTAAGACTCTAAGGCTCTACTTGATCGATCTAATTTTTATTCAAAGGAAAGAAAGCATGTAGCCGAAATAACTCACCCAGAACGCCCTTTAAAGGATTACGTGGTACGATTGGATCGAATAAGCCCTTATGGAATAAATATTCAGCCACTTGTGAATCCTCAGGTACTGTCTTATTCAATGTTTGTTCAATTACTCTTTTACCCGCAAATGCAATGTAAGCATTGGGTTCGGCAATAATGA